ATAGAGTGAATAGATCCGCCATTTCTGGGAATCTCTCTTCTGATTCAAAAAAATCGTGGCGTAACGCGTATCCCCCTTTGTTCCGGTCATGGAATAGATGAAAGAAATCAAAAAATGGATTTTTGTTCAAGAATGAAATCTTATTGGAACTGTCCGGTTCATCCTTCGGAACCATATCACATCCCGGATCTGGTTCCGAAGGATGAATTGAGACGGTATTTTGTAAATACGTAATTATCTTGAATATATCAACCATTTCTTTATTTTCCGCTCGCCTGGAAGGGACAAAAGAAACATCTTGTTTTTTCTTCAACAATTTAGGATCTCTAGTGGACCTCTCAGTAGGATTCGAACCCAGATGAAGTTCTGACCATCTGTCAGAGAAAAAAGAACGAATTGATCTTGTAGGATTCCCAATAAATTCTTCGATTTCTTCCGGAAGCAGATGATTATTCATCCGCTTCTCAGGTTCCGTGAATAGCCAGGACATGGAGGAAGATCCAAAAAGGCATTTCGGGAATCGATCTGATTCTATCTCTGTTCGTTCCGTTTGAAGAAAGGAAGGATCCCAAAGAATCGATCTCTCTTTTAGTTGCTGAATCTCTGTTTGATCGATCGATGTGTGATATTCTGAATTCTCATTTCTAACGGAATCGAAATGATCTCTGGATTGATAAGAAGAAGATCCTTTCCATTGGCTAGAATCCGTTACTTGAACGAAAATAGATCTTGTGGAATCATATTGAATATTTGACAATACATTCCGTACCTTGCTAAAAAACCGATCCTTGTTTACCAACCACACATTGTCTAACCAAATCCAATTCTCTCTCGAGACGTTCCTCAAAAAATCCGATTCGTGCTGATTCTTCCCCCAACTAACGAAGAGATCTTGGCGGAATTGCCACATATGAAATTGAGCACAATTTTGCAAAGAAATACCCCACTTGTTTCTCGAGAAGAGATGGGAAACATGCTCGATATCATTGGATTGCATAGTTGCCCCAGCTCCTTGTTGTTTGAAGAAACTCTCCCCCTGAATTTGAATTGGTCTTTTTTCACGAAAAGCAGACATGAGATAACAAATCAAGTCTTTCCCTAAGATTTCGAATAGCTGTCCCGAATTCAAGTTGATTATGTTTCGTTTCTTCCTCGGAGAAAGACGATCAAACAATTCCCAATCAGGGTCCTTGCGGATCGGATCATCCGTATAGGATAAAAAAAGAAACTCCAGATATTTGCTATCTTTCTCTTTGAATGAAATCTCAATTCCAGCTACGGTTTCATTAGATATCTGACAACTAGAATCCCTCTTTTTTCCGATCCGGTTCCTCCACCACCGCGAACCCCGGTTAGATTCAGGCATGATACACTTTTTCTTTATTGGGAGAACCCAAGTACTCTCTTGCGGATCCATGAAACAACTCTCAGAAATCTTTTTCCCTTTTGGAAGATACAGGAGCGAAACAATCAACCTATTTCTATTGGAAGACCAAAAAGATTCTTCCAATGTCTCATTTCTGGGTCCAATGGAATTCATAGGTATAGGAAGAAGCCCCATCAAATAGAGATTTTTTCTTTCGACCATCTTTCGATTGTTAATACGAGATATAAGGACCACTACTACAAGCAGTACTACACCTTTGATCGTGAAATATCGATTGCTTGTTGCACCCTGTGAATCACGTGAATCACGTGAAAGTAGGATACTCCAAATTCGGGGGTCAAAGAGTTTCATAAAACGTTCTTGGTGGAAAAAAATGTGAGTGAAAGATCCCACTGAATCGAATTTGATCCATGAATCTAAGAAATAGTGAGAATTCTTGATCTCTCTCAATATCTCTCTCAATTCGAATATCCAGGATTTGAATTGATGTCGTTTCATTGATTCCTCCTAAAGATTTCATTTCAATTGGAATTTGGTTATTCACGATGTACGATGATCCCTGTTAAGCATCCATGGCTGAATGGTTAAAGCGCCCAACTCATAATTGGCAAATTCGTAGGTTCAATTCCTGCTGGATGCACGCCAATGGGAACATTAAATAAGTCTGGCTCTGTATCAATGGAATCTCATCATCCATACATAACGAATTGGTATGGTATATTCATACCATAACATATGAACAGTAAGAACTAGAATTCTTATCGATACTGGAACTCATAGGGAAGAAAATGGATTTATGGATGGAATCAAATATGCAGTATTTACAGAAAAAAGTCTTCGGTTATTGGGGAACAATCAATATACTTCTAATGTCGAATCAGGATCAACTAGGACAGAAATAAAGCATTGGGTCGAACTCTTCTTTGGTGTCAAGGTAATAGCTATGAATAGTCATCGACTCCCGGGAAAGGGTAGAAGGATGGGACCTATTATGGGACATACAATGCATTACAGACGTATGATCATTACGCTTCAACCGGGTTATTCTATTCCACCTCTTATAAAGAAAAGAACTTAAAGCAAAAGACTTAATAACACGGCAATACATTTATA